CTCCGGGAATGGTCGAAGCCATACCTAATCGAAAAAGGATATTATCCAAACGCATTTCAAGTAATTGTAGTAAAACCTGACCCGTTGAGCCTTTGGCTTTTCCCGCGATACGAACGTATTTAAGTAATTGTCGCTCTGTCAGACCATAATGAAAACGCAATTTTTGTTTTTCTTCTAGACGAATACGATATTGAGATCTTTTCCCGGAGCGCGATTGATTTCGAGGATCACTTACAGGTGTAGGCCTTTTACTAGTAAGTCCCGGTAACGCCCCCAGACGGCGTATTTTTTTAAAACGAGGCCCTCGATAACGAGACATAAATACTCCTTTTTTATTGAAATTACATTTTACAGAATAAACCTAAATTAAGACTGAACTAAACGATAAACGAAGCGACATCTACCGAGGTACTGTACTACAAAAAAGAATGAGATGAATTGTATCAATATCCAGACTTTTTTGTATATAGATATAGGGAGTTTGTAGGAGGTTAGGGATACTTTTCCTGATTTGTTCGGTTCGGGGTATAGATATTATTGCTCCAATCAGTTTTTTATTCATAGTTGGAAGTTATTACGCCATAATAAATCAGTGACCAGAAGAGGAAATAAGTCTTTTCAATATTTCTGGATTTCAAGAAGACATTATTCATCATGTAAAAAAAAATATAGAACTCAAAAAAGAAAAGCCGACTATCGGAATCGAACCGATGACCATCGCATTACAAATGCGATGCTCTAACCTCTGAGCTAAGCGGGCTTACATAACAAAATTGTGTTGTGCATAGGAATTTTATAAACTGCTGGGATCTAAATTAGCTATTCATAATGAGTAATAGATATGAATCTAGAAAGAAAGGAGTGGAATATAATTCTACTATATTTATAAATATAAATAAATTATATTTAATATAACACTAGGGATAGGATAGAACAATTTTAATTGAAAATTCTATAATTTTTTTTTTTGAATTCAAAAACTAATATGAGAAATTCTGAATTTTCTAATATTTTATAAATTCTATTTTATAATTAGTTATATATTATAATGATTAGGTATAGTACTTCACTTTCACTTTATAGTAAAATACTTATTACTTTCACTTAAAACTTATAGTAAAACACTTAACACTTATAGTAAAATTATTATTATATAGTAAAATTATTATTATATTTATATTTATATATAATATAATAATTATTTTTTGTTTATATAGCGAGCGGGTCGGCCCCAAGGAAAAGAAAAGATCGGGATAAAGATTAAAGATATAATCCATATCATAATATAAAGAGTCATTCCTCTAGTTTTATTCGAAAAGGTAGGGTATAAGACAAAAAAATCGACCGTTCGAGTATTCCAGATATTGCGTAAAAAATGAAACTGAAAGGAAAGCGGCATATATCTGCGGTATATATACAGCCGTATTGAATTGCAGATACATCAATGATAGAATCATTTCTGATTGGAACAGATGCGGACCCTCTGATAGAGAAATTAAAGAATATAGAAAATAACTCCTAAATAAATAGGAAGAGGCGGTTTATATATATTCTATATTATATAGGAATCCATATAGAAAGAAAAGAATTCAAAGGCTCCGACCTAAATGAAAGAAAGAGGGGGATGACGTCCCAATGAGATCGAGATCCTAAATTCAAAAAGGGGATATGGCGAAATCGGTAGACGCTACGGACTTGATTGGATTGAGCCTTGGTATGGAAACCTACTGAGTGATAACTTTCAAATTCAGAGAAACCCTGGAATTAAAAATGGGCAATCCTGAGCCAAATCCTGTTTTCGGAAAAGGGATAGGTGCAGAGACTCGATGGAAGCTGTTCTAACGAATGAAGTTGGTCGAAGAAAATCTTTCTATTAAAACTCCAGAAAGGATGAACCTATATATGATATATAGGTATACATACTGAAATAAAATAGAAAAGATTAATGAAATACGAATCCTTTATTTAACTTATACAAAAATTGAAAAATTTTTCCGAATCGATTCCATGTGGAAGTAAGGATCGAATATTCACTGATCAAATCAGCCACTTTAGAGTATAGTATGATATAGATTTTGTGAAGAACTAACTAATTGGACGAGAATAAAGATAGAGTCCCATTCTACATGTCAATACCGACAACAATGAAATTTATAGTAAGAGGAAAATCCGTCGACTTTAGCAATCGTGAGGGTTCAAGTCCCTCTATCCCCAATAAAAGACTAGTTTGACTTCCTAACTTAATTGTCCCTATCCTTTTTTTGTCAGTGGTTCCAAATTAGCTATGTTTCTCATTCACCCTAATCTTTCACAACACAAACAAAAAAATCGTCGAAGAAAGGTTTCTCTCTTATCTTATCACATCGTGATGTGATATATACGATATTACGTATAAATGAACATCTCTGAGCAGGAAATCTTTATTTGAAACATTCACAGTCCATGTCGTTACTTTTAATTAAACTTAACTAAAAAACGTATTATTTTTTTTGAAGATCCC